AGCGATCCCTTCTACAGCTTGGCCTGCAGCAGTACCTTGACCAACCCCAGGTCCGATAGAAGCAAGCCCGACGGCCAATCCAGCAGCAATAACGGAAGCGGCAGAAATCAATGGATTCATAATAAGTTCCTCGCACCAAAATAAAGAAAAGAAGAAATGGTTAATGATACAATCAACCAACGAATTATGACTTAATTATACCATGACTAAGATTTATCCAATTAAAGTAATTCCAAATTCCGAATTGAAATAATACTCTTTTTTGAATCATCAGAACTACTTCGATCTTTCTCTTTTAGTTTCTATCCACATAGTTTTTTTTTTAATCCATACGACTTTTGTTCTTACTTTCCATTTTTTTTTAACCATTCTTTGAATTCTTCATTCTTTTTATTTTATTGATTTAATCTCTTTATTCATTCAATACTCAATTCAAAATTACAAACGAAAGAGAAAGACTTCCATTTCCATTTAAATCCCTATCCAAATTTACAATAGACGGACGTACGTATATCTTTAGTTCTATGGAATTGATTTCCATCTAATATCACATATACACGCCTTTCTCCCATAATGGAAACCAATTCTTCGTATTTTGTATTCTTAGATTTAATCAGATTCTAGAATCATTCTTCGAAGCACCCACAAGCATAAGATTTGTCTTTCTCTTATCGCAATTAGGTATCCCAGTTCGAGCCCCCCTCCCCTTTATTTTTTTAATCTTGTTTTTTGAAACCCCTTTCTATTTATCATTCTATCACATGAATAGAATCAGCCTAAATGAATTGGTCTAAGTTCATTTAATTGATTATTTATTAAAATCATCTTTTGGTCAATCGTTGAATTGAATGAATAAAAAGAGAATCCATTCTATAATATATGTATATATTTTTTGAATCGCACGTCGTAAACAGATAGCAAAATATTAGAAGAATTCGATTTTTTATTCAGACTATGGTATGACTTCTAATATTGTATTGCATTTTTAATTTCGAATTGAATGAACAAAATAAAACAAAGCAATACTAAACAAGCAGTATATCAATAGAAAGAAAGAGAATATTGATTGGAGGTGGGTAGAAATTGGCCAAACAGGGATCTTTGGAAAAAGATCTTTTAGGTGGATCTCTTTCCTTTTTATTTTTTTACAATTAATCCTTTTTTACTATTAGCCAAAACCGTATATAATATAGTATTTTAGATATTATAGTATTTTAGAATAGTTTTTTTCTTTTTCTATATATTTTTTTCTATATTTCTAAATAATTTAATGAATTAATATATAAGCTCAAATAGAAATTTGAGCTGAATGTTTCATTTCATTTTTATGCTCCTTAAGTAGATTATCTTGAGTCACGTATACATTGAGGTGGGCTTAGCTCAAAAAAAAGAAAGAAAAGACTATTTCGAAAATTAATCAATGATGACCCTCCATGGATTCGCCTATATAAGCGGCAGCTAAAGTTGCAAAAATAAGAGCTTGAATGCCGCTTGTAAATAATCCCAGGAACATAACAGGTATAGGAACCACTAAAGGTACTAAAGAAACAAGAACAACAACCACTAATTCATCAGCTAATATATTTCCAAAAAGTCGAAAACTAAGCGATAAGGGTTTTGTAAAATCTTCTAAGATATTAATCGGTAATAGGATTGGAGTTGGTTGAATGTATTTACCAAAATAACCCAATCCTTTTTTGGAAAGACCCGCGTAGAAATATGCTACTGACGTGAGTAAAGCTAATGCCACCGTAGTATTTATATCGTTTGTGGGTGCGGCTAACTCCCCATGAGGTAACTGTATGATTTTCCAAGGTAAAAGAGCCCCTGACCAATTAGAAACAAAAATAAAGAGAAACATAGTTCCAATAAAGGGAATCCACGGACCATATTCTTCTCCAATCTGCGTTTTGCTCACGTCTCGAATGAATTCGAGGACATATTCAAAGAAATTCTGACCGTAAGTAGGAATAGTTTGTGGATTACGAACAGCTAGAATGGCTGAAACTAATAAAAGACCAATTACAACCCAAGAAGTAATAAGTACTTGGGCATGGACTTGGAAACTCCCTATTTTCCAATAGAGATGTTGGCCTACTTCTACAGCGGAAATATCGTATAACATTTTTAATGTGTTGATAGAACATAATAAAACATTCATATTGCCCTCTGAAATAAATAGAACTTCAAAATAATTATTTTAATTCAACCGTCTATCTTTTCGACTTGTTTACTTCAATTTTAGATTTTTTATACCGACTAACCACATAATATCCCCAGTTATTCTTATCTTTTTTGTGCGATTCGGTAATAGTAACCGATTAAAAAAATCTATAGAGTTTCAAAAATACAAATAATTAATCTATCTTTAAACGATTGATTTATCTTATTATTAATCAAGAATTTCGTATACAGCTAGAATAACCCTCGCAAATTGCAAATACCAATTTGTTAAGAATTACTCGGATTGAAACTATAGTGTCATCATTAGCTGGAATCGAAATATCCGCGAGATCCGGGTCACAATTTGTATCGATTAAACAAATCGTTGGAATTCCCAAAGTGATACATTCTTGAAGAGCTTTATATTCTTCTTGCTGATCAACGATTATTACAATATCGGGTAACTTTGTCATATATTGAATCCCGCCCAAATATCTTTTTAAGCGAGATAATTCTCTCTTCAACCTAGTCGGAAGACGCTTGAGTCTCCTCGTCTTTTGTTTCCTTCTCAAGTCCCTGAACTTATGAAGTCGTGTTTCTGTGATATACCAATTCGTTAACATACCGCCAAGCCATTTTTTATTAACATAATGACAGCGAGCCCTTATTGCAGCCCGCGCTACTGACTCAGCTGCTTTATTTTTTTTGTTGGTACCAACAATTAAAAATTGCTTTCCCCTACTCGCTGTATCAAAAATAAAATCACAAGCTTCTGATAAAAAACGAGCCGTTCTAGTAAGATTTGTAATATGAATACCTTTACGCTTTGCATATATATAAGGTGCCATTCTAGGATTCCATTTCCTAGTATCATGACCTAAATGAACTCCCGCTTCTAACATCTCTTCCAAAGTTATGTTCCAATATCCTTTTGTCATTTATCCCCACACCCTCTTTCTCCCTCTTTTCTTTTTTCAAAAAAAAAAAAAAAGAGACGATGTACCCTGAAATCGAAATAAATAATTGTTCCGATGGAACCTTCTCCTCTACCAAAGAGAGGCAGTTGATACACGATCATTGCTACACGACCGGGCCATTAATTTCTTTCTATCGTTATTATCCTTAATCACTATTTTCAAATCAAACATTTCCAAACCAAATGACCGCGTATAGTTCTGGTTAAAGGGATGAATTGGCTCTTAGTAATCATTAAATCTTAGAAATGATTGCCCTGATGATGTATCACAAAAATTCTTTGAAATGAGAAAATAAAAAAATTCTTTGTAGTGGAACAAGATATCTCCTATTTCTCCTCTCATTTCTCCCCCGAAAAAATTATTTTTTGGGGTTTCCAAGGAGATCCCGTTATCTTTCCTTGAGCGTGAACGGTGTACTAATCTTTTGAATCCGGTACCAACAGGTATTATCCCCCCTAGAACAACGTTCTCTTTCAAACCTTTCAACCAATCGATACGCCCCCGGAGAGCGGCTTTTGCTAAAACTCTAGCGGTTTCTTGAAAACTCGCTTCGGATATGAAACTTTGAGTATTCAGAGATTTTTTTGTTATTCCCAATAATAGAGCTCGGAAATAGATTGCTTCTTCCAAAACACGCCCCATTCGTTCAGCTCGCAACGATCCAATTAGTTCTCCGGGTGAAAAAACATTAGACATTCTGTCTTCTGAAACCAAGACTCTTGATGTTATTTGACGTACAATAATTTCTATATGTCTATTATGGATCTGCACCCCTTGGGATCGATAAACCTTTTGAATCTTATTAACCAAAGAGATACGGCTTTGCACTATAGTTAGCTCAGCACCAACCAAAAATCCCCAGGGAATTCCAAGAATTCTTGTTATATGCTTTTTCCAACCGATAACTCTCCTTTCTAAGTTCATGGATATTGAATCAAACGAACGCGCCTCTAACACCCGTTCTACTTTTGGAAGTCCCTGTGTTATATCATTGGATCTCGATTTTTCATATAGAAATGTGACTAATGGGTCTCCTTCGTAAAGGATTTCCCCACAATGGCCATGAACAGTTGCCCCCGGGGCGGCCAAATAAGGCTTAGCCGATCTTATTATTACAGAATCAACTTGAACAATTAGAACTTGACCCGATTTTAGATGTGGTCCATTTTTAGCTATACATACATTTTCACAAAAAAATTGCCCAAGGCTAATTATTGTGGATATTTTTTCACAATCATTCTGATGATAATTATGATGGAGAAAATACCGATTTAAATGGAATGGGTTCAAAACGATGCATGGATCGGGATTATAAATTCGCCCGTTTTCGTCGATTAAATAATATTTAAATACTTGAAAAGCTTGTTTTAAATTGTCAAGTTGAAAATATTTAGTTACCGAGGTATGATTATGAGTTATTAAACGGAACAGTGAAAAATAATTCGAAATTTGAATTCCTAAAGGGCTTAATGAATTCCTAATTGGAATTAGAGGATTTCTTTTAATCGATTTTTTTCTACCATTGTGACATTTTCCACCGTTGAATGGTACGATTTGAAAACAATTAGATGATGACAAAATTATCAAAGATCGGCATTCCTCTTTTCTATTCCACAACATACGAATAGTTCCGTGATTTTGGCTAAGAAGTAATTGTTGAATCTTTGCCTTGGAGGAAATAGAATAAAACGGATTGATATTGGTATGTTCTGACTCATTATCAGAGATCAATCCTGAACCGGACGGATCATTTCTTTTTCTGATATATGAAATAGGGGATTTCGCTAAGTCAATTCTTAGAAAATATTGAATAAGACCATTTGTGCTTACTTCAACAAAGGAAGCACAGGCTTCTTCGAGAGAAGAACCCTTTTTGTCTTGATCCCAATTCAAGACTAAGCAAGTTCGCACTAATTTTTTTCTTGTCTTAGAAATTCTCCGAATTGGTTTTCCATTTCCATAAAGAATATAATTGACAACCTTAAGTTCCAGATTATCCCTTTCCTGTAACGGATCCTGGGGAAAAAGTGTTACTAATTCTTTTATACCGTACGCCATTTTGTATACAATTACGGGTCGAACCAAAACAAAATCCTTTTTCTTGGTAGGTGTTATCCGTTGGGCATAGATTGCATTTTGAAATTTTTTTGATTCCTTCGAATTTTTTCTTTTTAATGTTCCGGATAGTATCAAGATGCTGCTATGTCGGGATATCTTATCCATCTCTCCAAGAAAATGGATATTCCCAGAAAATATTTTGAGTTCAATCCCCTTTTTTTTCTTTTCCACTCGTACTAATCCGCCTACTCGACTTCTTATATTTAAAGTGATTGGTGTATCTACTCCAATGAAACTATTGTTCCGTACCATTATGGACGAAGATTCGGGTAAAATATGCACTTCCTCGGGACTGAAAAAAGATCGATCGACTTTTATTTGGTATTTTGGTTTCAATTCTTTGACTCCTTGATACTCAATAAAAGCCTCCCTTTTTCGAATTGAATGTGTCCCTAGAGTCCTATATTGAGTAATTCCAGAACGCCTCTTTCTGTATTGAGGATGAGGATCATCAAAATAAGCAAGAATACTATTTATACGAAAAATGCCATTAATGGGTATTTCAATAGAGATACCAGAACAGGCCCTTAGTTCTTTGTCTCGGTCCTGAATCGATTGGAATGGGATGATAAATCCATTTCCGCGCCTCTTTGCCAAGAAATCCAAATCCTTGCGGCGAATAGGGGGATATATGAGATTCCAATGACTCTCCCGTATGATTCGATTCAAGTCTGAATAATCAGGAATCCCGCTTTCTTTTTTATCAGAAAGATGAAAACGAAAGAATTTGCGTCTTACTTGATCATTACTTACTGAAAGATTAGAAATATATCTGCCTCCGGCAGAGGGAAAATGGATGTGCGTTTGATCTTGGTCTTTGTGGAGTGAGAAAGGGACTGCACCGGGCTTGCACGACCCTCCGGATAATATCCATAAATGACTCGTTCTTGATAAGACATGGACATTACTATATGTAAATTCGGGTACATGGTACACCTCAGTACTCCAGTGCATTTCCCCTTCTGAGTAAGAATAAATATGTTTTTGAACCCTGTCTTTAAAATGCAAAGTGTATGTTCCCGCGCGAATCTCAGCAATCACTTGTTCTGATTCTACATATTGATCATTTTGAACTAAAAGAAAACTCTTTTGTGGAATAGTCACGTTATGTATAATATCTTCACTTTCAATAGTTACATACAATTCTATATAACATAGAAAAGCAGGATGTCCGTGACGTGTACGTGTCGGATAAACCAAATCCTCATTGAATCTTATTTTTCCATTAGAAGGAGCTCGTACACATTCTGCAGTACCCCCCGTGAATACTCCACCGGTATGAAAAGTTCTTAATGTTAGTTGAGTGCCCGGTTCTCCAATGGATTGACCCGCGATAATACCTACAGCCTCTCCCAGTTCCACCAGGTCGCCGTGAGCAGGACTCCGGCCATAACACAATCGACAGATCCAAGACAAACTCCTACAAGTGAAGGGGGTTCGAAGAGATATTGGTTGTGCTTGAAGAGTTATGAGTCGATTGGCAAGCCCACTCCCAATATCTTGATTTCGAATGGCAATACATCGCGGGCCTATATAAATATCATCTGCTAATACACGACCAATTAATGTTTGTATCAAAACTCTTTCCGACATCATCCCATTTCGAGGACTCACAGAAATCCCCCGGATGGTGCCGCAATCTGTTCTACGTACAACAATGTGTTGAACTACTTCAACAAGTCGACGTGTAAGATATCCAGCATCTGCTGTTCGTACAGCAGTATCCACAACCCCTTTGCGGGCTCCGTAGCAAGAAATGATATATTCTGTTAAAGACAGTCCTTCGCGTAAATTGCTTTGAATGCTTAAATCAATCATTTGTCCTTGTGGATCCGACATTAATCCTCTCATACCTACTAATTGGTGTACTTGAGATGCATTTCCTCTAGCTCCCGAAAAAGACATTATATGGACTGGATTAAAGGGTTCAGTCATCCTAAAATGAGGATTCATTTCTTGTCGCAAATATTCACTTGTAGCATACCACGCCTCAATGGATTGGCGTAATTTTTCTACTGCGTGTACATTGCCATAATGATAGTGTTTTTCCAAAAGAAAACTCTCTTGTTCAACATCTTGGACTAGCCATCCCTTAGAAGGTATTGTTAAAATATCGTCAATTCCTAATGAAATGGATGTAGCAGTGGCTTGCTGGAACCCCAAAGTTTTTATTTGATCCAGGATGTGTGATGTATATGCCATCCCGAAGTGGTCTATTAATCTGCTAATAAGTCGTTTAATGGCAGTTCCATCTATCACTTTATTGTGAAAGACTAGATTGGCCACTTCTGCCATAAGTACCTCCATATTCTGCTCCGCGGAGTTCGACAATGGATTTGAGTCAATGATTGGAAAACTTCCTTTTCTTGATCTTGATTCGCGTAGAAATGCAAGAACTATGATCCTAGTTGAACCGGAGAGACCCGAATTCACACCGGTATTGTAGAATTGAGTTTAGATACCATCCAGATAATTAGATATCCTATGAACAGGTCCGGAAAAATCCTTGTATAGCTTCTTCAATCTCTCGATAAAAGGAAATATGACCAATGGTGGTTCGAATGTATATACAACGAATTCCTTTTTTTATACTTCTTACTATTAGATAGTGCCCATAAATCTCATGATAGGTACCCAAAGATTCGTAGTGAACTTCGATGGGAGCTTCTCTTGCGGAAATAGGTCGTTGATCTAGTCGCCACCGGAGCCACAAAGGACTATCTAAATGAATTCTTTTCTGTCGATAAGCTCCAATTGCATCATAGGAATTACAAAAAAAAGGCCCTTCTTCTTTCTTATACTTATAGTTATTATGGTAAATTCTTTCATTTTGATAATTTCTGCGACTACAAAAATTATACCTATTTGAACAAATACCCCGACGATTCCCACTCGTTAATATATAAAGCCCAATAAGCATATCTTGGGTTGGGACGGAAATGGGATCCCCAATAGCTGGAGACAAAAGATTCATATGAGAAAACATAAGTAACCGAGCTTCTGCTTGAGCTTCCATAGATAAGGGCACATGAACAGCCATTTGATCCCCATCAAAGTCCGCATTGAATCCCTTACAAACTAATGGATGTAAAGAAATCGCGCGTCCTTCCACTAAAATAGGTTGGAATGCCTGTATGCCTAATCTATGCAGAGTAGGCGCTCTATTCAGCAAGACGGGATGCCCCTGCATAACTTCGCGAAGTATTTCCCATACAATGGGTTCTTTTTCCCGAATTTTACTCTTAGCAACTACTATGCTCGAAGCAAAATGTTGTCTAATTAGATCACGAATTAAAAATGTCTGGAAAAGCTCTATTGCTATTTCGCGGGGCAATCCACATCGATGTAATGAAAGCGAGGGTCCTACAACAATGACAGAACGACCCGAATAATCAACCCGTTTGCCAAGCAGAGTTTCGCGAAATCTTCCCTCTTTTCCCTGAATTAGATCTGAAAACGATTTGTAAACCTTATTATGACCGTCCCTCATTGGTTGTCCGCGGATTCCATCATCAAGAAGTGTATCCACGGCTTCTTGTATCAATTTCTCCTGAGACATTACTAAATCACTCGGCGCATATCTACCTGTGTTTAAGATATTGATAAGAGCATTATTCCGCAAGATAACTCGTTTATAGAGTTCATTAATATCCGAGCTTATTTGTTTTCCCCCACCTATTTGAATAGATGGCCTCAAATCAGGAGGAAGAACCGGTAATAGACATAAAACCATCCATTCCGGTTCTATATTTGTTTGAATAAGATGCTTAGCTAATTGCATTCGTCTAACCAAAAAATCCTTTCTTCGTCTAATTTTTCGATGTTTCCACTCATTGTCCTTGGGCCCCTCTTCTCCTAATTCTTTCCATTCTACTAACGAATAATCTATAATAATTCTCAAATCCAGATCGGCTAATTGTTCTCGGATAGCACCCGCTCCGGTAGAAATTTCGCGATTTCGAAACGTCTCGAAGCGTGGGGTAGTAAAAAAGAGTGGGATGCTGTATTTCCAGGATTGGATTTCATATTTGAATGAACCTCGTAATCGTAAGAAAGTTGGTTTTTTAACTACGGGTCTAGCAAACAAGCAATTTGGATAGGATCCAATGGGATCTCCCCCTTTAAAAATCGGACGTGAGAGTTTCCCCTCATCCGGCTTAAGTAGTTATACCAAACAAATAAAGATAAAGAAGGGTTTCCCGCTTTCAAATTGTAAAAAACCCTTAAAAAATCTACTCTTTACTCAAGTTCTCAATGAGGACCAAGCACCATTTCATTGATTCATTCTTCTTTTTATTTCTATTTTTTTTTATTTCTATTTTGTGAATTCTTTATATTTACTGAATTATCAATAAGGACATAAAAAAAAAAGAAATGAAATGTGAAATTCTTGAGTAGTCTCCTTTCTTTCGAATGTGGAATCCCCCTTAATTCTTAATTAAGATTAAGGAATACCTTGTAATTGATAAGAGATTGACTTGTCCATGTATCGCTCCATTCGATCTTTTAGGTCCCTACGTCGCCTCGACGGTTATGCCATGATATCCTTAAGCCTATATGCGATGGATAGACTTCTGCAACCATGACATATTTGCTTATTTGAGCAGAATCTCATTTCTTACTAAAATAAAGGGAAGAGTTAATTCCACGAAGTCTTTTTTTTTTTTTACGAGGTACAACTATTAATTTAATTCATATTTATTTGTTACCGAATCGACCATAGATCAATTCCCTTTTTGTGTGGGAGTATTAAATACAACCCTAATTCTGAGCTTCATGTTACTCTCCCCAGAGACATGTCAGACCCAGGGCATCCCAATTCGATTAAATGGAATGACAGTTTCTCATTCTGAATCTGTCAAATTCGGATTTGGATCAAGTCACACATCGCAGTATACTAGATCCTCTAATTCTTTAAGAGGTTTATCTAAAAGATTTGCGATATAACTAGGAAGACGTTTCAAATACCACACATGAGTTACTGCGCATGCCAGTTTAATATAGCCCATTTGATATCTCCGTATCCGAGAATCAACAAATTCTACTCCGCATTGTTCACAAAATTTTGGGTTTTCTTTTTTATCTCTGATTTCTCGATAATTTCCACAAGTACAAACCCCACTTGTTATAGGCCCAAAAATTCTTTCACAAAATAATCCACCTATTATGGGTTTATCGTTGTTATAAAAAAAAGTATAGGGGCTTGTTACCTCCCCAATGGTCTCCCCATTGGGTAGGATTCTTTTGGCCCAAGCACTTATTTGTTGAGGAGAAACTGATCCAATTCGGAGTTGTTGATGTTTATACTGATCAATCATAGAAAAAAAATTCTGATTCATTTCGATGATTAAACTTCCTTCCTATTAATCTGAAAGTTCTTCTCAGATATAAGGAAATTATTCAGTTCCAGAGCCAAAGATCGTAGTTCTCTAACGAGCAATCGAAAAGATTCGGGAGCATCCTCAGGTTCCTTAGGTTGAGGTATTGTCCCCCCAATAATCGTAGAGCCGACTATCTCTCGGCGAGCTGTTATATGATCAGATTTATAAGTAAGCATCTCTTGTAAAATATGGGCAACACCAAATCCCTCTAGAGCCCAAACTTCCATTTCTCCCACCCGCTGTCCCCCTTGCCTGGCCCTTCCTCTAACGGGTTGTTGCGTAACAATTGCATAAGGTCCAATTGAACGTCCGTGTATTTTATCATCAACTTGATGAATTAATTTAAAAATATAGGGCTTTCCTATTAGAACAGGTTGTTCAAAAGGATCTCCGGTTCTTCCATCAAATAGTCTGCTTTTTCCCGGATACTCGGGTTCAAATACCCATGGATTCGCTGTTTGCTTACTAGCTTCATATAACTCCGAAAATACTAGTTTTCTCGAAGCCTCTTGCTCATATCTCTCATCAAAAGGTGCTATTCGATAATGTCTATCTAGCAGACTCCCCGCTAACCCGAGCGAGCATTCAAATATCTGCCCTACATTCATTCGTGAGGGTATCCCTAATGGATTGAAGATCATATCAACTGGTCTTCCATCTTGCAAATAAGGCATATCCTGTCTAGGCAAAATCTTGGAAACAACACCCTTATTTCCATGTCTTCCAGCTACTTTATCACCGACTTTTATTTCACGTTTCTGTAAAATATATATACAAACCCTTTCTGGATTCGAACTCGAACCCCCTCTATTCTGGATCCATCTCACATCAGTAACTCGACCCCTCCCACCTCTAGGCAGTTTTAGACAAGTTTCCTTTGAGGCGGATACCGGAATGCCAAGGATCGCTCTTACTAATCTATCTTCCGGAGCATGCCATGACGCGCTTTGGGGCGTTAATTTACCCACTAAAATATCGCCCGTCTCCACCCAAGATCCCAGCATCACAATTCCATTTGTGGATAAATTTCGGAGTAAATGAGCTTCTAGAGACGGTATTTCACTAGTAATTCTTTCAGGGCCATGACTTGTCACATGCGTCTGAATTTCATATTTCCGTATGTGAAAAGAAGTATAAATACTTCCATATAGCAAACAATCACTAATCAGTACCGCATCTTCAAAATTGTAACCTTCCCAGGGCATATAAGCTACTAATATGTTTTTTCCCAAAGCGAGTTCGCCACCAACTGTAGCAGCACCGTCTGCTAAAATTTGTCCCTTTTTAATTAATTTACCCCGCGGAACGTGGGGTTTTTGATGCATACAAGTATTCTTGTTGGAGCGTTGATACATAACTAATGAAATGCTTAGAGTATGCCCATTGCCCGATAAAATTATCTTGTCCGTATCAGTATAAATGACCCTTCCCTCGTGTTCGGCTATAGTGGGAACCCCCGAATCTAGAGCCACTTGGCGTTCTAACCCAGTTCCAACAATGCACTTTTCGGACTCAGAAAGCGGAACTGCTTGGCGTTGCATATTAGAACCCATTAAAGCCCGATTCGCATCATTATGCTCGACAAAGGGAATGAGGGAAGCTCCAATAGAAAAATATCGGAAGGGAAAAAAACTTCGAAGATGAACTTGCTCCCATGCAATAGTTATAAATTCTTGACGGTATCGGGCTGGAACAACCTCTTCTTCCTGAATACCTCCATTCAGCGCCAAGGAATTTCCTGTCATTATCATAGAGTATTCATCTCTATTTGGTGATAAATAAAGCATCTGTACTTTTTTTAATCTCTGAGAGATTAAAAAAAATGGACTTTCTATAGACCCCCAACGCCCAATCCTCGCATGAATTGCTAGTGATCCGATAAGTCCAACATTGATTCCTTCAGACGTGTCAATTGGACAAATGCGCCCATAGTAACTAGGATGGATATCTCGTATCTGAAAACTAGCCGTTCGTCCTGTCAATCCTCCCGGACCTAAATAACTCCATTTTCTACCATGAACAATTTGTGCCAATGGATTAGTTTGATCCAAAACTTGAGATAATGGGTGTAATCCAAAAAAAGATTCAAAAGTGGTTGTTAATGGAGTTGAAGTTAACAAATTCTGAGGATTCGGTATCAATTTATGCCCAATTGCTCCACATAGAGTTCCTCTAACCATATGCTCTAAACGAACCAAAGCCAATCCGAATTGATCCTGTAAGAGATCCCCTACGGAACGAATACGTTTATTTTTCAAATGATTCATATCGTCAAGTGTACCCATTCCAAATTTCATTGCAATCAAACGATCCACAGCTGCTAATATATCTCGCGGTAACAAAAATGTATTGTTCGGAGGTATATCAAGATTAAGCCTTCGGTTCATATTTCGCCGCCCAACCCTTCCTAATTCACATCTTTGTTGAAAGAATTTTTTTTGTAATTCCTCACATAAAGATTCAGAAAATACCAGATCTCCATCTACACAAGCAAATTGCTGATAAAATGCCAAAATGGCATTTTCTTGTGACCCAATCTTTTCTTTCTCCTCATCATCTAGGAAAGACAAGAGAATCTCAGGGTAGAGAACATTCTCTAAGATTTCTTTTAAATTCGAACCCATAGCTGATAGTAAAACTAGAATAGATATCTTCTGTTTTCTACTTACACGAGCCCATATCCTAGCTTTTCTATCAATTTCGAATTCTAATCTTCCTCCCCAATCCGATATTATCGTGCCAGTATAGACTGCAATTCCGTTATGATTCAATTTTGATCGATAATAGATACCGGGGCTTTGTAATATTTGATTGATTACAATTCTGTATATTCCATTTACTATAGAAGTTCCCAGGTAATTCATTAGAGGAATGTTTCCAATAAAAATGGTTTGTTCCTGCATATCCCTACTAGTTTTCTGAATTAATCCCGCGGATACATAGAATTCAGAAGAATATGTGAGTGATTCATATACAGCATCTTTTTCTTTTATCAAGGGTTCTACCAATTGATATGTTTCCACAAATAATTGAAATTCTATTTCTTGATCTCTATCTTCAATCTTTGGAAACTTAGAAAGTTCTTCTGCTAATCCCTGATCAATGAACCTACAAAATCCTTCAAATTGTATTTGCTTCAACCCCGGTATTGTAGACATTCCCCCATTTCTACCCCCAAGCATTTTTAATTTCGCCATTTATATTTAGAGAATATATCCCACTATTTGCTCTCATTCTTCATCGAATCATATGAATCGATCAAGCAAGGATAGAATTCCTATTTTGTTTACTGAATCACATGAAATTTGAACTAACTCCGTATTCCGTATATGGAATGTATGACATATCTATAAACTGCACAGGGGAATAAATAGAATTTGATACTCAAATTTGAATTTGCAACAGATACAAACGAAAAGGAATTGAAAAATTCCAACTAGACTTTTGAAGTTTTGTATAGAATATCGAAACAAAAAAGTGATTCAATTTCTAACATTATTATACTATATTATGATATGACATCTTTCAATTCGACTGGATACCAGAAAAAAAATTATAGATTTTAGCTTTTGATGAGATAAAGACCTAATACAATAAAATAATAATAATAAATAGAATTTCTTTTTTAGCACTTAACCTTTTCGTGATTCCGTCGTTCAAGTTCAAAAAAGAATTGGCGGAAAAAATGGAGATTCTTACTTGCTTTTTTTAGTAGAATTTTTATAATATGATTGAAGTTCTTAAAACTTATATTTAGTAAGCATGTGAAGATAGAACTATGGTCTCTTCCTTTAATTGCAGCCCCATTCGTGACAGCGCATGCTGTGCTCAATTTTCTATTCAATCTATTTTTTTAATAAAAAAAAAGGTGTAAAAACGGAAGCATGAGAATTTTTCTCGAAAATTCCCGAGAGGTATTCAATATGGATAAGAAAGATGGATAAGAAACCCAATTCCATTTTATGATATCCGTGTAACAATTTATGTCCTGGGGTTTACATATACCGAGAATTGCTATTCTAATGGAAATTGAGAAGGATGCTTTTTATAGAAAAGAATCAATACCAATTAGTTATGTATCAATTTTTATTTTCTTATCTCATTAGGTTAGGGAAAAACATTCTTGGATTTGAATCCAAGAATAGTTCAGGAATTCACGTTGAGTAGTTAAGGGTTCCAATTTGTTCTGACTTTTTTATTTTGTGGTTGAAAATACACCTTTTCCTTTTTCAATAAAAAAAAAAAGAAAGAAATTGAAACCCCGCCCTTTTTTTTTAGGGGGTTTCATATATTTTGTATCGTTTTGGCGGCATGGCCGAGTGGTAAGGCGGGGGACTGCAAATCCCTTTTCCCCAGTTCAAATCCGGGTGTCGCCTCATCGGCAAAAGAAAAGAATTGTGGTTTGGTTTTATTTTGTTAACAAGAGATTCATTACTATTTTTTTTTGGGGGGGGCGGATAGCGGGAATCGAACCCGCGTCTTCTCCTTGGCAAAGAGATATTTTACCATTCGACTATATCCGCATCCACATATTTGTTGCTCTTTATACGTAAGAAATGGATTCTATTTGTGCAGAGTTTGATCTGAGACTGTGTTCTTTAAGGTAGTTTTTTAAGCTAGGGGTGATTCCAGATAAGAAATTTAAATGAACAAAAAAAAGCGAGAGAGAGAGATCTTTCTTTCCATAGAATTCTATTTCTATATATTTCTATATAGATTTATTTCTTTCCATATATGTATATTATATATAGATTCTATATAATTCCATTATCATTCTATAAGATAAGTTGGAATCTATTTTCTATTTTGTTTTTTAGTTTTAGAATTTTTTTCCAATATAAGAAGTTTGACCCCTCCCTATAAATCTTTTTTTTTTTTATTTTCTTTATTTTCGTTTTGGGAGCTTCTATCTCATTTTTATGTGTCTCAGAATCTGAAACAATTCGGAGGAGGGGTCATTCCATTTTTGGATATATATCAAATAGGTTTAAGAGATAAGAGAATTAAGAATACCGACTAGAAAGACTAATCCAATCCATAATGATGTGCCGGAGAATACAATATTCTTGTTACTCGACCAACCGTCGGGAGAAGCAAATACAGCGGGTACACTAATCAGTAAAATTGATGAAATAGCAATTAATGCAAAAACAGCCAATTGAAAAGCAATATTCATTTTTATAATCCTCCTTTTTACCAACAAAAGAACTATACCATTTGATCCCTTTATCAAATCGTTTGATTCCCTTATCGACTAAAGATTTTGAATAAAAAATGTATCATATCATGGAGGGTTTTTACCATGAATCCATTGATCTTATCTTTTTTATTGCCACCCCCCCTTTTTTTTTTACCGTACCGCTTTTTCGAGCATGAGTTGCGGTTGCTTTTTTTCTTCACAGGGACATGCATGGATCATACATCTGCATATATATACAGAAAATAGAATTCTATAGAATTCTAGATTCATACCGGATATTTGTTCCATGGATAGGAATGGTATCAACTCATAGGGTTAGGCTCTATTCGGTGGAATAAGAAGAAAATAGAAATTCTCTTGTGGAGAGATGGCTGAGTGGTTGATAGCTCCGGTCTTGAAAACCGGTATAGTTCGAAACATAGAACTATCGAGGGTTCGAATCCCTCTCTCTCCCTTTCTTTTGCTCGATGAATAGATTTGTTTATTTTATTGGTTTTGCTTGGATCGTTTTAGAAGGGGGAATGGCTCGGCTATACCACCCCTTAGCCGAGCCCGAACAATAAATAGATTCGAAAAATTAGGTATAAATATAAAAAAAGTCGAAAAGAAAGGAAAAGCGAATGCTTTTTTAAAATGACTTCAACCCAATATGTAATATGTATGGTGAAATCAAATTAATGTCTCTTTCAAGCAGTAGATCTCCTGTCTCAGTTAAGAGGAGTCATGGAAAGAACAGGTTCAAAATCACGATCAATTCCCTTTTCAAATCCCGCTGCAGCTGCACGAGCCCTTCCCGCGTGCCATAAATGACCTACAAATAGAAAGAATCCTAGAACAAAATGCGAGGTAGCTAACCAACTTCTAGGAGAGACATAATTAACTGCATTGATCTCTGTAGCTACACCACCTACGGAATTTAAAGAACCTAAGGGAGCATGAGTCATATATTCTGCAGAACGCCGTTCTTGCCAAGGCTGTATGTCTTTTTTCAGCCTACTCAAGTCCAAACCATTGGGACCCCGTAGGGGTTCTAACCAAGGAGCACGCAGATCCCAAAAACGCATGGTTTCCCCCCCAAAAATAACCTCTCCGGTTGGGGAACGCATTAGATATTTACCCAAACCGGTGGGTCCTTGAGCGGATCCCACGTTAGCCCCAAGACGCTGGTCTCTAACTAGAAAAGTAAAGGCTTGAGCTTGAGAAGCTTCTGGTCCAGTGGGCCCGTAAAACTCACTAGGATAAGCGGTATTATTGAACCAAACAAAGCAACAAGCAATAAAACCAAAAACAGATAAAGCACCTAAGCTATAAGACAAATAAGCTTCTCCAGACCATACAAGTGCACGGCGAGCCCACGCAAAGGGTTTGGTTAAGATATGCCAGATTCCACCAAATATACAAATCAAACCTAACCATACATGCCCTCCAATTATATCTTCCAAATCGTCCACACTAACAATCCATCCCTCTCCACCAAAGGGTGATTTTAGTAAATAACCAAATATAACACTCGGACTAAGTGTCAAGTTGGTAATCTCTCTTACATCTCCCCCTCCAGGAGCCCAAGTATCATATATGCCTTCAAAATAAAGAGCCTTGAATACTAAAAGAAAAGCACCTAGGCCTAACAAGATTAAATGAATACCCAAAATTGTAGTCAT